TCTTCCCCTGTTCCCGCCTACGTATATAGGATATTTTAAGAAGCGAGCATCCTTCTTAGTAGCGGGGTCCGGGGAAAGAATAGGAAAGGTGATTTCACTATATTTCTTACCGGGGACAGGGCCCACCACAAGAATATTTTTTTTAGTGGGGGAATAGCTCTGAAAAGACAAATTGCCTATCTTTTCTTTCATCTCGGTAGAAAGACGGTCGGGGGGGGCTAATTCAAAACCCTCCGGTAAAATAAGAACAGCCCCCACGTTCAAACCCCCTTTTTTACCATTAGAAAGAACTTGTTTCAGTTGCATATCATAAGGTATTCGAACAACTGCTTCAAATACAGTATCGGGAAGTACCGCTTGTGGTACCTCAATATCCACGGGTTTATTAGCTAAATGGCAATTGGCACATACAATACGGCCAGTTGCTTCTCGTGGATTTTCAAAACCCTGCTGCGCAAAAATGGGATATGCGCTTGCAATGGATGTCCGAGTTATGATATATATCATGAGCGATACGGAAATAGATCGAGTAATCTGTTTCTTTATGCAAGAAAAAGTATTTCTAGTTTGCATGGTCCAATCATTGATTCCAAAATTTATACAATAAAATAAATGGGGTAGGTCACTAGTATAGTTCCCTATCCACGATTCTGCTATTTACTGGAATTTTATATATATAATATAATAAGTAAGATTTTCAATGCTTTGCTTATCTACAACTACAAAGTAATAAACATTCAAATTGGATTAGATTCCTATCAGTGCAATAGATCCTTTATAAGTCATTCATTGAATGATAAATAACTACAAGTGACGGAGATACACGATTTAAATAACGGAAAATCCAATATTTCAAAATTGTATCGAGAATGACTGGAAAGGTGGAAACAAGACCAGATAGGATTTGATCATTATGACCAAATCCAAAATCTTGATAGATAGAGCCAATCATTAATTCCCAACCATGCGGTGAATGGAATCCGATACATAAATCAGTTAATAAAAGAATGGAAAAGACTTTGACTGTGTCGCTTAGGTTATATAGGAATTCCCGAGACCAAGAGTTAAGAATAACAAGGTTTTCATTACCCCAAATAGAATAACCGCTTAGAATAACAAAACAGATTAGATTTGTCGAGAAGTGCAAAATCGTATGGATATGACCCTCATTTTGTATCTTGATGAATTGGAGTGTTTCTTTATGGATTTCTATATGAAACTCTTGTGGATGTGTCTCCGAGTATTCTTTGATCATTTCGTCCAAGAAGAGGAATTCTTCTAATTCTATGAATTTTTCTAGAATACTCTTTTCTTGAATATCATTCAAGAAAATTTCGGATTGCCCAGTATTCCACCAATTAGTAATCCAAGATTCCAAACATTTCTTAAATGAGAAAGAAATCCACCAGGGCAAAAAGACTATAAATGAAAGATAGAAAAGAGGAGTGAATGCTTTCTTTTTTGCCATTTTTTCATCTGTGAATTGTTAATAAACCCGCCCCATTCGTCCACTCTATACGATCAAATATTTCGTTCACGCATGAGTGAAGGTATGAATCTACTTTCTTTGTGATTTTTTGGTTAGTCTTTGAATCTAGAAAGAATACAGAAAGAAGATAGGCTAAGAATCTTTTTTTGAGACGAACGGACTCCTTGTTCTATCGAATTCTATAAAAATATCTAATATTTCGAAAAAATTTCACTGATGACCCATAGTAAGGAATAGAATACTTGAGAGGAAAAAATATTGTGATGATAAAAAATGACTGGTAAAACAGAAATTGGCTCGTTATCATTCTTCTTCTTAGTAAGAAATCCAATTTTTGATCATTAAAGAATACAAAAGAAGGGAGAAAAAAAACTGGCAAAAAAGAAGTGATTGACAAGATATGCTAGATCTAAAGTATCTATCCCAACAAATATTATATTCAACTTAAAAAAGAAAACGAAAAGGTTTGCTATCTGAGATGAATCTATTATTTTGATTTGTTTTTTGATTTGTTATTGAAGTTATTGAGTTGTGTGGATTTGCGTACGCATAAAAGACCACAAAAGGAGTTTCGTTTTATGGTTGTTTCATATACGTTTGCTTTGGTTGAATGACTGTTCTGACGAAACATCAAGTTCAGTTAGAACCAAAGTAGTCTTGCGTTTTTTATTTTTGAGTTCCTTATTCTCAAAAGACTTCAATTGGTACGCGCAAGAAATAGGCCAATTCAGCAGCTTTTTTTTCAATTTCTCCCGGAGTCAAATTCTCATCAGTACGAGTCAAAGGAATGGCCCTCTGGCCTCGGATGTCCATATAAAGGACACGACGAGCATAAATCCCCTCTTTGACTTCTATTCTAACAGACCGAATATCCCTTATAAGGAATCGGAGAAATATGCGACGATTTCTTCCAGGAAATCCCCAACGAAAAATACACACTATTCCTTCCCTTCTATCGAATAGATCATAACCACTACCTACATTCCAAGAAATAGTACACCACAAATAGGAGCTAATAAAGAGACCCGCAATTCCGTAGAACGACATGACTATCCCTTGTGGAAAAAAAATGATTTGCTGAGATGGAAAAAACGATATCAAATTTCTACCAAGATAACTGGAAATTCCAACTAATAAGAATCCTAATGAACCTAAAAAAAGGATAAAAGCCCAGCAGAAATTACTTATTTTTCGAGACCCTGGTAGAAGTTCTATCCATATATGTTCTGATCGCCAACTCATACTTGATCCGATTGTCTTTTATTGGAATTCAGATAATACCCCAGAAAATTTGAACTTTGCTGTTTCTGAAGTAATTCTCATCAACTAGCACTAGTTTGATGGGAACCTTTAGGAGTAATTCATCAACTTGGTTAGATCTAAAATAAGAACCCCCTAATACAATACGATTCTACTATCCACATCGATATACATATTACATATAGATCCGCCGACTTCATTTTAAAATTTAAGTCATCCGGCGGATCCTGATCTATTTTTCAATTGCTAAAATTCAAATATCCATATATCACGTTTCTACAGACCTAAGAACCTTTTCCTTTATGTTCGGCGGAAATCACACGTTAGACTCTATTTCACTAACTAGATATCCGTGTTATGATACAATAGAAGTCCAAGGTTTGAAAAAAAATGGATGAGATTGGATTCCGTTGAATCTAAACAATCTTATTGTTTTGAACATGAAGAAATAAAGAAGCCATTGCAATTGCCGGAAATACTAGGCCTACTAATGGTACAAAAATAGAGGGAAGGTTAATCATAGAAAGGTACCCCGATTTACTATTTGTATCTGTTATTATTTCTAGAAATATATTCTCTAAAATAAATAGAAATCTCAAATAAAGATATAAAGATATCTTGTAATAAGTAGAATGAAGAATTTGAATTCTTATTAGTTCGTAGATAATTTTCTTTATTTTATTATTTATTTCTATTATTATTATATTATTTATTTCTATTATTATTATATAGTAATATAATTCTAGAATTTGGAATCGAAACGAAATAGGTAGAATAAGTGCAAAGAATCTAGAACGAAATAAATGGGCTTATTCATCTTTCTACATGTTATTTCTCTTCATTTATTTGTATTTTGTTCTTGTCTTCTAATTAAATAATTCAAATAGATATATAAAGAGTTTCTTACAGATTATCGCAGGATTAGCTAAAATGGTTTTTCAGGCGATAGAGAAAGCTAGAAAACTCTATTATCAATATTTGAATTCTCAATATTTGAATTATCAATTTTATGCCCCTAGAAGAAGAAATTTTGTTTGTTTCTCTAATTTCGCGAAAGGAAGAATTCACTCTTCAGGTTTATTGATTCGTAATCAGGACTAGAATATAGGATAGGTAAAAAAAAGAGTTATCCGCAACTTTTGTTGCTTTCTGCAATTAGATCTTCTGTTCCCAAAGAAACTCTCTTTTTTTCCTTTGATTTCGATAAAATAACTCCTTCTTTCTTTGCTACAAATCAAAATAAAATAATTGAACTTAACGCTCTACTTGATTTGAATTTTGATTTAAAGGGCGTGGAACTTAAATAACTCACTAAGAAGGCTTTTTAAAAGAGGACGTGGTACAATTAAGTCAAATAAACCCTTCTCGAATAAATATTCAGCCTCTTGTGAACCTTCAGGTACTGTTTGCTTCAATGTTTCTTCAATTACTCTTTTACCCGCAAACGCAACGTAAGCATTGGGTTCGACAATGATAATATCCCCTAACATACCAAAACTGGCTGTTACTCCACCAGTTGTAGGAGATGTAAGGATTGATACAAAAAATAACCTTTGATTTGATTGATACTCATATAAAGCAGACGATATTTTAGCCATTTGCATCAAGCTCAAACTTCCTTCTTGCATGCGCGCACCCCCCGAAGCACACACTATAATAAGAGGTAAACATTTGTTGGTAGCGTGCTCAATCAAACGGGTGATTTTCTCCCCGACTACGGATCCCATACTACCCCCTAAAAAATGAAAATCCATAACCCCAATTGCTACGGGAATACCGTTTAGTTGGCCTATGCCTGTTTGAACAGCTTCAGGTAATCCTGTTTTTCTTTGATAAAAATCAATACGATCTTTATAAGTCTGCTCCTGTTCCTGCTCCTGTTCCGGCTCCTGCTCCTGTTCCTGCTCCCGTTCCTGCTCCTGTTCCTGCTCCTGTTCCTGCTCCTGTTCCTGCTCCACCTCCACTTCCGAATCAAATTGAATGGGATCTAGAGAAACCATGTATTCATCCATAGGATCCCACGTACCCGGATCGATCAAAAGTTCAATTCTATCTGAACTACTCATTTTCAAATGATCTCCACATTGTTCACAAATATACATTTTTGATTTCAAAAATTTCTTATAATTTAAGAAATAACAATTTTCGCATTGAAGCCACAGATCCTTATATTTTTGAGTGGGATCATTAGAACTTTCATTCTCATTAGAACTTTCATTCTCATTAGAACTTTCATTCTCATTAGAACTTT